GCTCGCGTAGCTTAAAATAAAGCATAGCACTGAAGATGCTAAGATGGGCCCTAGAAAGCCCCGCTTGCACAAAGGCTTGGTCCTGACTTTACCATCAGCTCTAACCTGATTTACACATGCAAGTCTCCGCAGACCCGTGAGAATGCCCTCAATCCCCCGCCCGGGGACGAGGAGCAGGCATCAGGCACAAATTTTAGCCCAAGACGCCTTGCCACGCCACACCCCCAAGGGAACTCAGCAGTGATAAACATTAAGCCATAAGTGAAAACTTGACTTAGTTCGGGTTAAGCAGGGCCGGTAAAACTCGTGCCAGCCACCGCGGTTATACGAGAGGCCCAAGTTGATGGACGCGGCGTAAAGGGTGGTTAAGGTTTGTATAAAATAAAGCAGAAGGGCCTTTTGGCCGTCATACGCCCCTAAGTGTCCGAACCCCTTACACGAAAGTAGCTTTAAAATCAACCCACCTGACCCCACGAAAGCTGAGGAACAAACTGGGATTAGATACCCCACTATGCTCAGCCATAAACTTAGACGATGTTTCACAACAAACGTCCGCCAGGGTACTACGAGCATCAGCTTAAAACCCAAAGGACTTGGCGGTGCCTTAGACCCCCCTAGAGGAGCCTGTTCTAGAACCGATAACCCCCGTTAAACCTCACCACTTCTGGTCACCCCCGCCTATATACCGCCGTCGTCAGCTTACCCTGTGAAGGTCAAACAGTAAGCAAAATGAATAAAATCCAAAACGTCAGGTCGAGGTGTAGCGAACGAAGTGGGAAGAAATGGGCTACATTTTCTTTTACAGAATATCACGGACAACACTATGAAAACTAGTGCTCAAAGGAGGATTTAGTAGTAAAAAGGAAATAGAGTGTCCTTTTGAACCCGGCCCTGAGGCGCGTACACACCGCCCGTCACTCTCCCCGCCAAATAGCGACAAACGTTATTAACACCAAAGCATAAACAAGGGGAGGCAAGTCGTAACATGGTAAGTGTACCGGAAGGTGCACTTGGATAAAATCAGGGTGTGGCCGAGATAGTTAAGCACCTCCCTTACACCGAGAAGACATCCATGCAAGTTGGATCGCCCTGAGCCAAACAGCTAGCTTAAACACCAAAACTAAATTAATAATATAAATATAAGGGCAAAGCCTAAAATCATTAACCAAATCATTTTTCCGCCTAAGTACGGGAGACGAAAAAGGTTCTATAAGCAATAGAAAAAGTACCGCAAGGGAAGGCTGAAAGAGAAATGAAATAAACCATATAAGCACAAAAAAGCAGAGACTAAGCCTCGTACCTTTTGCATCATGATTTAGCAAGAACCCAACAGGCAAAGAGACCTTTAGTTTGTTACCCCGAAACCAAGTGAGCTACCCCGGGACAGCCTATAAGGGCCAACCCGTCTCTGTGGCAAAAGAGTGGGAAGAGCCCCGGGTAGAGGTGATAGACCTACCGAACTTGGTGATAGCTGGTTGCCTAGGAAATGAATAGAAGTTCAGCCCCGTGCCCCCTTTAACCAAATAAGTTACATCTGACTTTAGGAAATAAGAAAAGTACGGGAGTTAGTTAAAGGGGGTACAGCCCCTTTAATCAAGGATACAACTTTACTAAGAGGATACGGATTATAATAACTAAAATTCGTTATTTCAGTGGGCCTAAAAGCAGCCACCTGAGCAGAAAGCGTTAAAGCTCAAATAACATAAAATTTATTATTCCAATAATGAATCCCACTCCCCTAATAATACTAGGCCGCTCCATGGCCTACATGGAAGAGATTATGCTAAAATGAGTAACAAGAGACAACACCTCTCTCCAAGCACAAGTGTAGGCCGGCCTGGACCAACCACCGGCAATTAACGAACCCAAAAAAAGAGGGCAGTGTAAATGATATAAACCGCAAGAAAATTATACACCCAAAAATCGTTAAACCCACACTGGAGTGCCCCTAGGAAAGACTAAAAGAAAGGGAAGGAACTCGGCAAACACAAGCCTCGCCTGTTTACCAAAAACATCGCCTCCTGCAAAATTCAAAGTATAGGAGGTCCAGCCTGCCCAGTGACCGCAAGTTCAACGGCCGCGGTATTTTGACCGTGCAAAGGTAGCGCAATCACTTGTCTTTTAAATGAAGACCTGTATGAATGGCCAAACGAGGGCTTAGCTGTCTCCCCTTTCAAGTCAGTGAAATTGATCTGCCCGTGCAGAAGCGGACATAAAAGTACAAGACGAGAAGACCCTTTGGAGCTTAAGGTTCAAATCCAACCGCGTCAAACAACTTACTAAATAAGGACTAAACCTAGCGGAAACTGGAACTTTACCTTCGGTTGGGGCGACCACGGAGAACAACACATCCTCCGAGTGGACTGGGCTAACAAGCCTAAAACTAAGAAATACATTTCTAAGCCACAGAAAATCTGACCAACAAAGATCCGGCCCACGGGCCGATCAACGGACCAAGTTACCCTAGGGATAACAGCGCAATCCTCTCCCAGAGTCCATATCGACGAGGGGGTTTACGACCTCGATGTTGGATCAGGACATCCTAATGGTGCAGCCGCTATTAAGGGTTCGTTTGTTCAACGATTAAAGTCCTACGTGATCTGAGTTCAGACCGGAGCAATCCAGGTCAGTTTCTATCTGTAACGTCGCTTTTCCTAGTACGAAAGGACCGGAAAAGAGAGGCCCATGCCAAAAGTATGCCTCACCCCTAATTAATGAAATCAACTTAATTAAGTAAATGGAGGACCCAACCTTGAGCCAAGATAAAGCCACACTAAGATGGCAGAGCATGGTAATTGCAAAAGGCCTAAGCCCTTTCGACCAGAGGTTCAAATCCTCTTCTTAGTTTATGTTAAACACTCTATTTATCCATCTAATTAACCCACTTGCATATATTGTTCCAGTCCTATTGGCCGTAGCCTTCCTAACATTAATTGAACGGAAAGTCCTAGGTTATATGCAACTGCGTAAAGGCCCTAATATTGTTGGACCTTACGGACTTCTTCAGCCAATTGCTGACGGAGTGAAATTATTTATTAAAGAGCCAATCCGCCCCTCCACTTCGTCCCCATTTCTATTTTTAGCCACCCCCATACTTGCACTTACACTGGCCATAACGCTATGAGCACCTATTCCCATACCACACCCAATTATAGACTTAAACTTAGGCGTCCTGTTTATCTTGGCCCTATCAAGCCTCGCGGTATACTCCATTCTGGGATCAGGCTGAGCCTCAAACTCAAAATACGCACTGATCGGCGCCCTACGAGCCGTAGCCCAAACAATTTCGTATGAAGTCAGCCTAGGATTAATCCTATTATCAATTATCATCTTCTCAGGCGGTTATACCCTACAAATATTTAATGTTACCCAAGAGAGTATCTGGCTTCTAATCCCAGCCTGACCCTTAGCCGCAATGTGGTATATCTCTACGCTAGCAGAGACAAACCGAGCTCCCTTCGACCTAACTGAAGGTGAGTCTGAATTAGTCTCGGGGTTCAACGTAGAATATGCAGGAGGGCCCTTCGCCCTGTTTTTCCTAGCTGAATACGCTAATATTCTATTAATAAATACATTATCCGCCATCCTTTTCCTCGGTGCATCACACCTGCCAGCCTTCCCCGAATTGACAACTATAAATTTAATAGTTAAAGCTGCACTCCTCTCAATAGTCTTCCTTTGAGTACGAGCCTCATATCCACGATTCCGGTATGATCAACTAATGCACTTAGTATGAAAGAATTTTCTCCCTATAACTTTAGCCTTAGTTCTATGACACACCGCCCTTCCGATTGCACTCGCAGGCCTCCCCCCACAACTCTAATACAATAGGAACCGTGCCTGAATGCCCAAGGACCACTTTGATAGAGTGACCCATGAGGGTTAAAGCCCCTCCAGTTCCTAGAGAGAAGGGAGTCGAACCCATACTTAGGAGATCAAAACTCCTAGTGCCTCCGCTACACCACTCTCTATGGTAAGGTCAGCTAATTAAGCTTTCGGGCCCATACCCCGAACATGACGGTTAAAATCCTTCCCCTATCAATGAACCCTTACGTATTAGTCATCTTGCTATCTAGCCTAGGACTAGGTACTACGCTAACCTTCGCAAGCTCTCATTGACTACTGGCTTGAATAGGACTAGAAATTAATACCCTAGCAATTATCCCCCTTATAGCACAACAACACCACCCACGAGCAGTCGAGGCAGCTACCAAATATTTCCTCACCCAGGCAACAGCTGCAGCAATAATCCTGTTTGCAGCTACGACGAACGCGTGGACAATGGGAGAATGAGATATCAATAGCCTATCTCACCCCCTGGCCTCCACTATAGTCATTGCAGCCCTAGCACTAAAAATTGGGCTAGCCCCTGTCCACTTTTGACTCCCAGAAGTTTTACAGGGACTTGACTTACTAACAGGACTTGTCATGTCAACTTGACAGAAACTGGCCCCCTTTGCCCTGATTATTCAAGTAGCCCCAACAGTCGACCCGTATCTTCTTTCATCCTTGGGCCTCCTATCAACTTTAATTGGAGGCTGAGGAGGCCTCAACCAAACTCAACTACGAAAAATCTTGGCCTACTCCTCCATTGCCCACATGGGCTGAATAATTATTGTCCTACAATTTGCCCCCCAGCTAACCATCCTCGCACTGGGAACATACATTTTTATAACCTCTACAGCATTCCTCTCATTAAAAATATCATCCGCCCTAAAAATCAACACCCTTTCCTCTGCGTGGTCAAAAAGCCCAGCCCTTGTAGCAACCACAGCCCTAGCCCTACTCTCACTAGGGGGCCTTCCCCCCCTAACCGGATTCATGCCAAAATGACTAATTATCCAAGAACTGACAAAACAGGAACTTCCTCTTACCGCAACAATTATGGCCCTAGCAGCCCTATTAAGCCTTTATTTTTACTTACGATTATGCTATGCAATAACCCTAACCATTTCACCCTCCACAACCAACTTCATAATACCATGACGAACCCAAAACACTCAATCAACTCTCGTCCTAGCCACATCCACTACAGCCGCTCTAGGACTTCTCCCAATCACCCCTACCATCCTAGCGCTAACTACCTAGGGACTTAGGATAACCTAGACCAAGGGCCTTCAAAGCCCTAAGTAGGAGTTAAAACCTCCTAGCCCCTGACTAAGACTTGCGGGACTCTACCCCACATCTTCTGAATGCAAGCCAGACACTTTAATTAAGCTAAAGCCTTTCTAGATGAGAAGGCCTCGATCCTACAAACTCTTAGTTAACAGCTAAGCGCTCAAACCAGCGAGCATTCATCTACTTTCCCGCCGTATAGGCGAGCAAGGCGGGAAAGCCCCGGCAGACGTCAATCTGCGTCTTTAGATTTGCAATCTAATGTGGTCTCTCCACCACGAGGCTTGATAGGAAGAGGACTCAAACCTCTATCTTTGGGGCTACAACCCACCACCTGGTTTCGGCCATCCTACCTGTGGCAATCACGCGCTGATTCTTCTCTACTAACCACAAAGATATTGGCACCCTCTACCTTGTATTTGGTGCCTGAGCCGGAATGGTTGGAACTGCCCTTAGCCTCCTAATTCGTGCTGAGCTCAGTCAACCTGGATCCCTCCTTGGTGATGACCAAATTTACAACGTCATTGTTACTGCACATGCCTTCGTTATAATTTTCTTTATAGTGATACCCATTCTCATCGGCGGCTTTGGCAACTGACTTGTTCCCCTAATGATTGGTGCCCCTGACATAGCATTTCCTCGAATAAATAATATAAGCTTTTGGCTGCTGCCCCCCTCGTTCCTGCTTCTACTAGCCTCCTCCGGCGTTGAGGCTGGAGCCGGGACCGGCTGAACTGTTTACCCCCCACTGGCGGGCAACCTCGCCCACGCAGGCGCATCCGTGGACCTAACTATTTTCTCACTACACTTAGCCGGTGTCTCATCCATCCTAGGAGCAATCAACTTTATTACCACAACAATCAACATAAAACCTCCTGCCGTCTCTCAATACCAAACACCCCTGTTTGTATGAGCTGTCCTTGTTACAGCTGTACTGCTTCTTCTATCACTCCCAGTCCTAGCTGCAGGAATCACTATGCTTCTAACAGACCGGAATTTAAATACAACCTTCTTTGACCCAGCGGGAGGGGGAGATCCTATTTTATACCAACATTTATTCTGATTCTTTGGTCATCCAGAGGTTTACATTCTTATTCTGCCCGGGTTTGGTATTATTTCACACGTTGTAGCCTATTATGCAGGCAAAAAAGAGCCTTTTGGATACATGGGAATAGTATGAGCCATGATGGCCATTGGCCTTCTAGGCTTCATTGTGTGAGCCCACCATATGTTCACAGTAGGAATAGACGTGGACACCCGCGCATACTTTACATCTGCTACAATAATTATTGCCATCCCAACGGGTGTAAAAGTCTTTAGCTGACTAGCTACACTCCACGGGGGCTCAATCAAATGGGAAACCCCACTACTATGAGCCCTAGGATTCATCTTCCTATTCACAGTCGGCGGGCTTACAGGGATTGTCCTAGCTAATTCATCTCTTGACATTGTCCTTCACGATACGTACTATGTAGTCGCACACTTCCACTACGTGCTATCAATAGGAGCCGTCTTTGCCATCATGGCAGGATTCATGCACTGATTCCCCCTATTCACGGGGTATACCCTACACAGTACTTGAACAAAAATCCATTTCGGGGTAATATTTGTAGGGGTTAACCTCACATTTTTCCCACAACATTTCCTGGGCCTAGCGGGAATGCCACGACGATACTCAGACTATCCAGACGCCTACACCCTATGAAATACAGTCTCATCTATTGGGTCAATAATTTCACTGGTAGCCGTAATCATGTTCCTCTTTATTCTATGAGAAGCTTTCGCCGCTAAACGGGAGGTTTTATCAGTAGAGCTGACCGCAACAAATGTAGAGTGACTTCATGGATGCCCACCACCTTATCACACATTTGAAGAACCAGCATTTGTTCAAGTACAATCAAATTAATCGAGGGAGGGAGGAATTGAACCCCCATATACTGGTTTCAAGCCAGCCGCATAACCACTCTGCCACTCCCTTCTAAGACATTAGTAAATTTGTAATTACATCACTTTGTCAAGGTGAAATCGTGGGTTAAACCCCCGCATGTCTTAAGCTAATAGCTTAATGGCACATCCCACACAACTAGGATTCCAAGACGCGGCATCACCCGTTATAGAAGAACTTCTTCACTTCCACGATCACGCCCTAATAATTGTATTTTTGATTAGCACCCTCGTACTTTATATTATTGTTGCCATAGTCTCCACTAAACTCACCAATAAGTATATTCTGGACTCGCAAGAAATTGAAATTGTATGAACTGTTCTCCCGGCCGTAATTCTCGTTTTGATCGCCCTCCCATCACTCCGAATTCTTTATCTTATAGACGAGATCAACGACCCCCATCTAACTATTAAAGCTATGGGCCACCAATGATACTGAAGTTATGAGTATACCGATTATGAAGACTTGGGCTTTGATTCTTACATAGTCCCCACACAAGACCTCACCCCCGGCCAATTCCGGCTACTCGAAACAGATCACCGAATAGTTGTTCCGATAGAGTCTCCAATCCGTGTCCTAGTCTCTGCCGAGGACGTTCTTCACTCTTGAGCTGTCCCAGCCTTAGGTATCAAAATGGATGCGGTCCCAGGCCGCCTGAACCAAACTGCCTTTATCGCCTCACGACCAGGAGTATTCTATGGGCAATGCTCCGAGATCTGCGGAGCCAACCATAGCTTTATACCAATTGTGGTTGAAGCCGTTCCACTCGAACACTTTGAGAACTGATCCTCATTAATACTAGAAGACGCCTCACCAGGAAGCTAAATTGGGCTACAGCGTTGGCCTTTTAAGCCAAAGATTGGTGCCTCCCACCCACCCCTAGTGAAATGCCACAATTAAACCCTGCCCCATGATTTGCAATTTTATTATTTTCATGACTAATCTTTTTAATTATTATCCCAACAAAAGTCTTAAACCACATTTCTCCTAATGAGCCAACCCCCCTCACCACTGAGAAACATAAAGCCCAACCCTGAGACTGACCATGGCAATAAGCTTCTTTGATCAATTCGCAAGCCCTTCTTACCTAGGAATCCCACTAATTGCCATCGCAATTGCTTTACCCTGGGTAATATACCCCACCCCCTCAACCCGGTGAGTTAATAATCGCCTAATTACCATTCAAGGCTGATTAATTAATCGATTTACAAACCAACTAATAATCCCACTGAACGTTGGAGGACACAAATGAGCCCTACTATTTGCCTCCCTAATAATCTTCTTAATTACAACTAACATGCTCGGGCTCCTACCATACACTTTCACCCCCACGACACAACTATCCTTAAATATAGGATTTGCCGTCCCCCTATGACTAGCCACAGTTCTTATTGGCATGCGTAATCAACCAACAGTTGCACTAGGTCACCTCCTACCAGAAGGGACCCCCATCCCTCTGATTCCAGTGTTAATCATTATCGAAACAATTAGCTTATTCATTCGCCCCCTAGCCCTAGGTGTTCGACTAACAGCTAACCTGACCGCCGGCCACTTATTAATTCAGCTTATTGCCACCGCTGTGTTTGTTCTCCTTCCTATGATAACTACAGTGGCAATTTTAACTGCCTCCGTGTTATTTCTTCTCACGCTCTTAGAGGTTGCTGTGGCAATAATTCAGGCCTATGTGTTTGTGCTTCTTCTAAGCCTCTATCTTCAAGAAAACGTCTAATGGCCCACCAAGCACATGCGTATCATATGGTTGATCCAAGCCCATGACCCCTTACCGGCGCAGTAGGAGCCCTACTAATGACATCCGGCCTAGCGATCTGATTCCACTTCCACTCTACTACACTGATAACCCTCGGACTAGTTCTTCTTCTTCTCACCATATATCAATGATGACGAGACATTATTCGAGAGGGAACCTTCCAAGGCCACCACACTCCCCCGGTCCAAAAAGGCCTTCGTTACGGTATAATTCTATTCATTACATCTGAAGTCTTCTTTTTCCTGGGCTTCTTCTGAGCCTTCTACCACGCAAGCCTAGCCCCAACCCCTGAATTAGGAGGATGCTGACCACCCACAGGAATTACACCCCTAGACCCCTTCGAGGTGCCCCTGCTCAACACAGCTGTCCTCCTGGCATCTGGAGTAACAGTAACATGAGCACACCACAGCCTAATAGAGGGTGAACGTAAGCAAGCCATCCAATCCCTGGCGCTCACAATTATTCTAGGTCTATACTTCACAGCCCTTCAAGCAATAGAATACTACGAAGCGCCCTTTACAATTGCAGACGGAGTCTATGGATCCACATTCTTCGTGGCCACAGGCTTCCACGGACTCCATGTAATTATTGGGTCCTCCTTCCTGGCGGTCTGCCTGCTTCGCCAAGTCCAGTACCATTTTACATCTGAACACCACTTCGGCTTTGAAGCTGCCGCATGATATTGACACTTCGTCGACGTAGTCTGACTCTTCCTCTACGTATCTATCTATTGATGAGGATCCTATCTTTCTAGTATTAAGCTAGTACGAGTGACTTCCAATCACCTAGTCTTGGTTAAACTCCAAGGAAAGATAATGAACTTAGTTATTAGCATTCTAATTATCACAATAGCCCTATCATCCATCTTAGCAATTGTATCATTCTGACTCCCTCAGATGAACCCCGACGCGGAGAAGCTCTCACCCTATGAATGTGGATTTGACCCCCTCGGATCTGCGCGCCTACCCTTCTCACTTCGATTCTTCCTAATCGCCATCCTGTTTCTCCTGTTTGACTTAGAAATCGCACTTCTCCTCCCCCTGCCCTGAGGAAGCCAACTCTCCGACCCCACTCAAACACTCCTCTGAGCTTCAACAGTGTTAATCCTTTTAACATTAGGCCTAATTTATGAATGAGCCCAAGGAGGTTTAGAGTGGGCAGAGTAAGGGCGTTAGTCCAAATTAAGACCTCTGATTTCGGCTCAGAAAATCGTGGTTAAATTCCACGACCCCCTTATGACCCCCGTTCACTTTAGCTTTAGCTCAGCCTTTATTTTAGGCCTGATAGGCCTTACGTTTCACCGCACCCACCTGCTGTCTGCATTACTATGTTTGGAGGGAATAATGTTATCCTTGTTCATTGCGCTAGCCTTATGAACCTTGCAATTTGAAATAACTGGATTCTCCACAGCGCCCATACTACTACTAGCATTTTCTGCCTGTGAAGCTAGCGCGGGCCTAGCACTGCTTGTAGCTACAGCTCGGACCCATGGGACCGACCGCCTACAAAACCTTAATCTCTTACAATGTTAAAAGTATTAATCCCCACAATCATGCTATTTCCAACAATCTGACTTTCGGCCCCTAAATGGCTGTGAACAACAGCAACTGCACATAGCCTACTAATTGCCCTTATTAGTCTATTATGACTATACCAACCCTCAGAAACAGGTTGAACCAGCTCTAGCCTATACCTCGCAACAGATCCACTATCTACCCCTCTGCTAGTCTTAACGTGTTGACTTTTACCATTAATAATTCTGGCTAGCCAAAATCACATTAACCCAGAGCCAATCACCCGTCAACGACTTTATATCACCTTACTAGCATTTCTACAAACTTTCCTAATTATAGCATTTGGTGCCACAGAAATTATTATGTTTTACATCATATTTGAAGCCACCCTAATCCCCACCCTGATTGTAATCACCCGATGAGGAAATCAGACCGAACGCCTAAACGCAGGAACTTACTTTCTATTTTATACCCTAGCCGGGTCGCTACCACTACTGGTCGCCCTTCTTCTCCTACAACACTCAACCGGAACACTCTCAATGTTAGTACTACAATACTCCCAACCCCTAGCCCTTAACTCCTGAGGCCATAAAATCTGATGGGCCGCATGTCTAATTGCGTTCCTTGTTAAAATACCCCTCTACGGCGTCCACCTTTGACTACCCAAAGCCCACGTCGAAGCCCCTGTAGCAGGATCTATAGTTCTTGCCGCAGTCTTGCTAAAACTAGGAGGATATGGAATGATGCGAATAATAGTAATTCTAGACCCACTCTCGAAGGAACTGGCTTACCCATTTATTATCTTGGCTATATGGGGGGTTGTTATAACAGGGTCAATTTGCCTGCGACAGACTGACCTAAAGTCCTTAATTGCCTACTCCTCTGTCAGTCACATGGGCTTAGTTGCTGGTGGCATCCTAATTCAGACCCCCTGAGGGTTTACAGGCGCAATTATTCTTATAATTGCCCATGGACTAGTATCGTCCGCACTATTTTGTTTAGCCAATACGGCCTACGAACGAACCCACAGCCGGACCATGATTCTTGCCCGAGGTCTTCAAATAATTTTCCCCTTAACAGCAACCTGATGATTTATCGCCAACTTGGCCAACCTAGCACTCCCTCCACTACCAAACCTCATAGGAGAATTAACCATTATTACTGCCCTATTTAACTGATCACCGTGAACTATTTTACTTACAGGAACAGGCACACTAATTACAGCCAGCTACTCTTTATACCTGTTTTTAATAACACAACGAGGCCCAACACCAACCCATATCACAGGGTTACCCCCCTTTCACACCCGAGAACATCTATTGATGGCCCTCCACCTTGTCCCCGTTATTCTCCTAGTGACAAAACCCGAACTTATATGAGGCTGATGCTATTAGTAAGTATAGTTTAAATAAAATATTAGATTGTGATTCTAAAGACAGGGGCTAAAATCCCCTTACTCACCGAGAAAGGCCCGAGGCAATAAGTACTGCTAATCCTTATAACCCACGGTTAAACTCCGTGGCTTTCTCATGCTTCTAAAGGATAACAGCTCATCCGTTGGTCTTAGGAACCAAAAACTCTTGGTGCAAATCCAAGTAGAAGCTATGCACCCAACAACCTTAACCCTATCCTCCTCACTAATCCTGGTAATTGCAATTCTCATCTATCCATTATTGACCACCCTGAGCCCCAACACCCAAAACCAAAACTGAGCAGTTACTCATGTCAAAACTGCCGTAAGTACCGCATTTCTAATTAGCCTCCTCCCCCTCATGATCTTCCTTGATCAGGGAGCCGAAACTATTGTTACTAATTGACATTGAATGAACATCACCCCCTTTGACATTAATGTTAGCTTTAAGTTTGATCACTACTCTATTATCTTCACCCCCATCGCCCTCTACGTAACCTGGTCCATTCTTGAGTTTGCATCCTGATATATGCACTCTGACCCACTTATAAATCGATTTTTTAAATACCTACTATTATTCCTTGTAGCCATAATTGTTCTCGTCACAGCCAATAATATGTTCCAACTTTTTATTGGTTGAGAAGGAGTAGGAATCATGTCTTTCCTCCTTATTGGCTGATGGTACGGACGGGCAGACGCCAACACAGCAGCCCTGCAAGCAGTATTATATAATCGAGTGGGGGACATCGGCTTAATTATGAGTATAGCATGACTTGCAATAAACCTAAACTCATGAGAAATTCAACAAATCTTCTTTTTATCTAAAGACCTTGATATAACCCTCCCCCTCCTCGGCCTAATCTTAGCCGCAACTGGAAAATCAGCCCAATTTGGGCTCCACCCTTGATTACCCTCCGCCATGGAGGGCCCCACGCCAGTGTCTGCCCTACTCCACTCCAGCACCATGGTCGTGGCCGGCATCTTTCTACTCATTCGATTGCACCCCCTCATGGAGAACAACAGCCTAGCACTAACCACCTGCCTTTGCCTGGGCGCTCTAACAACCCTATTTACAGCTGCTTGTGCCCTAACCCAAAACGACATTAAAAAAATTGTTGCATTTTCCACATCCAGTCAACTGGGCCTTATAATGGTTACAATTGGATTAAACCAACCCCAACTAGCATTCCTTCACATCTGCACACACGCGTTTTTTAAAGCTATACTCTTCTTATGCTCCGGATCAATTATTCATAGCCTAAATGACGAGCAGGATATCCGGAAAATAGGCGGCCTGCAGAACCTGATGCCACTGACCTCATCCTGCCTTACTATTGGCAGTTTAGCACTCACGGGTACCCCCTTTCTAGCGGGCTTTTTCTCAAAAGACGCTATTATTGAAGCCCTAGATACATCTAACCTAAACGCCTGGGCCCTAATCCTCACTCTTATCGCCACATCTTTCACCGCTGTGTACAGCTTCCGCGTGGTATTTTTTGTTACAATGGGTACCCCTCGATTCCTGCCTTTATCACCCATTAATGAAAACAACCCATCAGTAATCAACCCCATCAAGCGACTCGCCTGAGGAAGTATTATTGCAGGCTTAGTTATCACGTCAAACTTCTTACCCTCCAAAACACCTATCATAAGTATACCCATCGCTCTTAAACTAGCAGCCCTTCTAGTAACTATTATTGGCCTTCTAACAGCCCTGGAGCTAACCGCCCTAACCCACAAACAATTCAAAATTAACCCCACAGCCCCCCTACACCACTTCTCCAACATGCTAGGATATTTTCCCACAATTGTTCACCGGTCAGCCCCCAAACTTAGCCTAACCCTAGGTCAATCAATCGCCACCCAACTGGTTGATCAAACGTGATTTGAAGCCGTAGGCCCGAAAGGAGTATCCTCGCTTCAAGTAAAAATGGCTAAGACCGTAAGTGATATACAACAAGGAATAATTAAAACCTACTTAACAATCTTTCTCTTGACTACAGCCATTGCAATTCTCCTGGCTATGGCCTAGACTGCCCGAAGTGTGCCTCGATTTAAACCCCGAGTTAGTTCTAATACTACGAACAAGGTTAAAAGCAGCACCCCCGCGCAAATTACTAGTATCCCCCCACCTGAGGAGTAAATTATAGCGATTCCACTAATATCCCCCCGTAAAACAGCAAACTCCTTTAAATTATCCACAATTACTCAAGACCCCTCATACCAACCTCCCCAAGACAAGCTTACTATCAAACCAACCCCCACTAAGTAAACTAAAACATAGACTAAAACGGAACGATCCCCCCAAGCCTCAGGAAAGGGCTCGGCAGCTAGAGCTGCTGAATAAGCAAACACTACAAGTATCCCCCCTAAATAAATTAAAAAAAGAACTAAAGACAAGAAAGATCCACCATGGCTAACTAACACACCACACCCAACCCCCGCCGCTACCACTAACCCTAGGGCAGCAAAATAGGGAGCCGGATTAGAAGCCACAGCAATCAACCCAACAACCAAAGCTATTAAAAGAAAAGACACAAGATAAGTCATAATTCTCACTCGGATTTTAACCGAGACCAATGACTTGAAGAACCACCGTTGTTATTCAACTATGAGAACCCTCTAATGGCAAGCCTACGAAAAACCCACCCCTTAATTAAAATTGCTAACGATGCACTAATCGATTTACCCGCCCCCTCCAACATTTCAGTATGATGAAACTTTGGCTCATTACTAGGCTTATGCTTAATCGCCCAAATCCTTACAGGACTATTTTTAGCCATACATTATACATCTGACATCACCACTGCCTTCTCCTCTGTAGCCCACATCTGCCGGGACGTAAATTACGGATGACTCATCCGTAATATTCATGCTAATGGAGCATCATTTTTTTTCATTTGTATCTACATCCATATTGCCCGAGGCCTGTACTACGGATCTTACCTTTATAAAGAAACTTGGAATATCGGAGTAGTTTTACTGTTACTAGTTATGATAACTGCATTCGTGGGTTATGTTCTTCCATGAGGACAAATATCCTTTTGGGGGGCCACAGTGATTACTAACTTATTATCAGCAGTCCCCTATGTAGGAAACGCCTTAGTTCAATGAATTTGAGGAGGCTTCTCAGTAGACAATGCTACGCTAACACGATTTTTTGCCTTCCACTTCCTGCTACCATTCATCATTGCTGCAGCGACTGTAATTCATCTACTATTTCTCCATGAAACAGGCTCAAATAACCCCATAGGACTAAATTCTGACGCAGATAAGGTCTCATTCCACCCCTATTTCTCATATAAAGATCTTCTAGGCTTCGCAGTAGTTCTCCTCTCTCTCACATCATTAGCATTATTCTCCCCCAACCTCCTCGGGGACCCAGATAACTTTACCCCCGCTAACCCCCTGGTAACTCCCCCACACATCAAACCAGAGTGGTACTTCTTATTTGCCTATGCCATTCTACGGTCCATCCCCAATAAACTGGGAGGAGTCCTAGCCTTGCTATCCTCCATTTTAGTACTGGTAGTAGTCCCCATTCTTCACACCTCGAAACAACGAGGCCTGACATTTCGCCCAATCACTCAGTTTCTCTTCTGAGCTCTCGTCGCAGATATGCTTATCCTGACATGAATTGGAGGGATGCCGGTAGAACACCCATTCATCATCATCGGGCAAGTCGCATCTACTCTCTACTTTACATTATTTCTAGTCCTATTCCCACTGGCAGGATGACTAGAAAATAAGGCATTAGAATGAGCTTGCCCTAGTAGCTTAGCCTATAAAGCATCGGTCTTGTAATCCGAAGATCGGAGGTTAAACTCCTCCCTAGCGCCAGAAAAAGGAGATTTTAACTCCCACCACTGGCTCCCAAAGCCAGTATTCTAAGTTTAACTATTTTCTGGTTAAACATGCTTATGGTATAGTACATATTATGCATAATATTACATTAATGTATTAGTACATTAATGTATAATCACCTATTAAATAAATAGACCATAAAGCAAGTAATAATTATTAAGGGTTACATAAACCATATAAATATTTATTTTACATATACCTAATAAGTACAAGAAGATAAATCCCCATAATATGGAACTCAAATATTTCCTTGAAATATCCAACTAACATCTATTTGACTAATATTAATGTAGTAAGAAACCACCAACCAGTTTATATAAAGGCACATCATTTGTGATGGGTCAGGGACAATATTATAAGGTTTATACTTAGTGAACTATTACTGGCATTTGGTTCCTATTTCAGGGACATAACTGTAGAACTCCACCCACGGATAATTATACTGGCATCTGGTTAATGGTGTAGTACATATGTCTCGTTACCCACCATGCCGGGCGTTCTTTTAAATGCATAGAGTTCTCCTTTTGGTCTGCCTTTCCTATACATCCCAAAGTGCAGGCGCAAATGATAAATCAAGGTGGAACATTTTACTTGCATGCAGTAAATGTGAATGAATGATTAAAAGACATACCTCAAGAACCACATAAGTTTAACTCAAGTGCATACATACCTTTATTCAACACAGCTTTATAGTATATACCCCCTTTTGGTTTTTGCGCGACAAACCCCCTTACCCCCTACGCCCGGCGAATCCTGTTTATCCTTGTCAAACCCCGAAACCAAGGAAGACTCGACCAAGCGCATCAAAATCAACAATTTGCAGTACGTGTTGATTTATGCCACCACCCGCGCATATATATATATATATAACATATAAAAATATTACTTTATTTTTTAAACTCTGAAAACCTCCGACTAAATTTCGATGTATTTCACTCAATACTAATATTTCAGAGTGTAAATTA